CTAGAAAAAGTATCTCTTGTTTTTCATTCCCATTCCGATAAGAATGAATACTATGATTCGCATTTCGAACAGGCATGGATACAGCATCTATAGGATAACTTCCATCTTGAGAGTCATTTATGGGTTCCATACGATATCCGCGATCTCTCTTGATTTGTAATCCAATACACAAATCAATTGGTTCTGTCAGGTTAGCTATATGTTGTGTCGTGTCAACTATTTCTACGGAAGGTGGTGAGATGATATCTTGAGCGGTTACGTATCTAGGACCCCCTACGCAAATCGACGCGTCTCTAACTCCATAGAGATTACTTCTCAATACAATTTCTTTCAAATTTAGTAAGATTTCATGTACTGATTCCTCAATACCTACTATCGTAGAATATTCATGTGGCACCTTCTCAGATTTTGCACGTGTGATACATGTTCCTTCTATTTCTCCAAGTAAAGCCCTTCGCATGGCAATACCGATGGTATCAGCTTGACCTTTCATAAGTGGTGACAGAATGAAACGACCATAATAAAGACGCTTACTGTCTACTCTTGATTCAACACACTTCCACTGTAGTGTTCGAGTGGATCCCGCTACTTCCTCTCGAACCATACTATACTAGTATTATTATTTGATCATTGAATCATTTATTTCTCTTGAAATCGGTTTAATTCTTATTTCTACACACGTCTTTTTTTAGGAGGTCGACATCCATTATGTGGCATAGGTGTTACATCACGTACGAAACTTAATAATATACCACTTCTACGAATGGCTCGTAATGCTGCATCTCTTCCGAGACCAGGACCCTTTATCATAACTTCTGCTCGTTGCATACCTTGATCAACCACTGTACGAATAGCATTTACCGCAGCGGCTTGAGCAGCATAAGGTGTTCCTCTTCTTGTGCCTTTGAATCCAGAAGTACCAGCGGAGGCCCAAGAAACTACCCGACCTCGTACATCTGTAACAGTTATAATGGTATTGTTGAAACTCGCTTGAACATGAATAATGCCTTTTGGTATTCTACGTCCAGTCTTACGTGAACCAATACGTCCATTCCTACGTGAACCAATTCTTGGTAGAGCTTTTGTCATATTTTATCATCTCATATTTATGAGTCAGAAATATACAAAAAGAAAAGATACGGAGATATCCATTTCATGTTAAAACAGATCCTTTACCTTATTTTTACGTATTGTACTTATTTTCCAATTTTTGAAAGTCAAGTTCTTTTTTAGAAAGATTACCCTTGTCTCTGTTTATGTTTCGGATTGGAACAAATCACTATAATTCGTCCACGCCTGCGAATCAGTCGACATTTTTCACAAATTTTACGAACGGAAGCCCTTATTTTCATATTTTTTATTCCTTACCTTAATTCTGAATCCACTTCTTGGAAGAGAATAAGTCTCTTGAATGTTTTTTTTTGAACTTCGAATTGTATACCCATGGTTAAAAAAATAACCTAATCGTTCGAATCTTTGTTGCGAAGTCGATAAATTATACGTCCCCTGGTTGAATCATAACGACTTACTTCAATTTTGACTCTATCTCCCGGTAGTATCCGTATAAAACTGCGCCGGATCCTCCCCGAAACATATCCTAGAATTAGATCTTCATTTTCATTATCTAAACGGACCCGGAACATACCGTTGGGAAGTGATTCAGTAATTAAACCTTCATGAATCAATTTTTGTTCTTTCATTCCAGGTAACCTCCTTGAAGTATCAACTAATGGAGGAAGAGTTATATAACTCACTTTTCCTCTCTATTTTACAAATAGGAAGTTAGAGATTAAAGTCGGATACCAGAGGTGTAAGATTACCATATATAACACAAAATTTCTCCTCCAATTCTTTCTAGTCGAGCTTCTCGATCTGTTATTATACCTCGAGAAGTAGAAAGAATTACAATTCCCATTCCACCTAAAATCTTAGGAATTCGTTGATAGTTGGAATAAATTCGTAAGCCGGGTCGGCTGATACGCTTTAAAATGGTTCTAGTTTTATATATTCCTTTTCTGGTTTTTCTATGTCGCAGAGTTGAAACCAAGAAATATTTGTTACTTTCCTGATGTTTCCGAACGTTTTCAATAAAACCTTCTCGTAGAAGTATTTTTACAATGTTTTCGGTGATATTTGTAGATGCTATTCGAACCCTTCCTTTTTTATCCATGTCAGCATTTCGTATAGAAGTTATTAGATCGGCAATAGTGTCCCTACCCATGACGAACTAGAATTATAGGTTCCTCCTAATTTTGATATAATCAACATGTTTCCTTTTTTTTTTCTTTTTTTTTTTTAGTATATACGTGAGACACAATCTACTAATTTGATCTATTTGATCTATTTCAGATACCCTACTATATCATAGTCTCATCTACTACTATTTATAATACTTCGGGAGCTAATGAAACTATTTTAGTAAAATTCAACTGTCTCAATTCTCGAGCGATCGCACCAAAAACTCGAGTTCCTTTTGGATTTCCTTCTTGATCAATGACAACTGCAGCATTGTCGTCATATCGTATTATCATACCGTTTTCACGTTTGAGTTCTTTACATGTACGTACAATTACAGCTCTAGTTACTTCTGATCTTTCTAGAGGCATATTGGGAACTGCTTCTTTGATTACAGCAACAATAACATCACCAATATGAGCATATCGGTGATTACCAGCTCCTATGATTCGAATACACATCAATTTTCGAGCTCCGCTGTTATCCGCTACATTCAAAAGGGTCTGAGGTTGAATCATATCATTTTTATTTCAATCTGTTATTTCAATGCAAAAGTATGAAAGCAAAAAAAAGAAATATTGTCCGTCCAGAAATAAATAAACCTGCGGTTGTTTTTTCATCCCCAATACCCCTTTTTGTTTAGTTCTACATCTCTATCCTGAAATAAGAAATTGAGTTCGTATAGGCATTTTGCGCGCAGCTATTGAGATAGCTGCTCTAGCTACAGTTTCTGATACTCCACCCATTTCATAAAGTATTCGACCCCGTTTAACAACGGATACCCAATATTCAGGGGATCCCTTCCCCGAACCCATACGTGTTTCCGCGGGTCTTACTGTAACAGGTTTGTCGGGAAATATACGTACCCATATTTTTCCACCACGACGCGCATATCGTGTCATTGCTCTGCGCCCTGCTTCTATTTGTCTAGCTGTAATCCAAGCAGGTTCAAGTGCCTGAAGAGCGTATCTGCCGAAACAAATATGATTGCCTCGACAAGATATTCCTTTCATTCTTCCTCTATGTTGTTTACGAAATCTGGTTCTTTTGGGGTTATAGTCGATGGTTGTTTCTTAATTCCATCTCTACTGCAGAACCGGACATGAGAGTTTCTTCTCATCCAGCTCCTCGCGAATGAAAGGATTCTAATTCAATAATATTATAGATACACATTAATAGGTACACATTAATAGATAATACACCAAGTAATGGCTTTTATTGATATTGAATTTCTTACATAGGAAGGAAGATGTAGATACAAGATATACAATACAGCTAGACGTGTGTGTACATTTATGTATCTTTATAGATAATGTAATGTTTCTCTTTTTTATTTTTATAACATAACGAATCCTTTCCTTTTTTTTACCTCTATCGAATTACGACAAAAGATTGTAATCCAATAAATAGAGGTTTCGCGGGCGAATATTTACTCTTTCCTGTTTCATTCGTAGGTTCAATTCATGACCTTTCAGAATAAATCAATTTTTTCTTGGTCCGTTCCGCCATCCCACCCAATGAATTATTAGGATTCGTTTTCAATAGAATCCTATGCAGTCACAGGTTCTGTCGTTCCCATAGCTTCTCCATTAATGGTTAGGTCTGAACTTTGCAATGGAGCTTTCAACAAAATTCGTTCCCGAGTCAATTTCCTCAGTTTTTATTAACCCGAAGGCTCTTTATTATTTTATTCTATTTAAAATTATTTCATTTCCAAATTCTTATATTTCTAATTATCTTATCAGTATTGATTATCAGTATTGATGCTTTATCACACTGCCTTTTATGACGTGATTCATAGACCATACATATTGGAATCATATATCATTGATATTTTTGTTCTTTCTTTCTATCATCCTTCCATTTATCCACATCCCTTTATTTTTTTTTTTTGGTTTACAACCCATAATCGGATTTATTTTTTCTTGAAAGAATTTCAGTTGCTACAACCATACGATAGATCCACTCATTCATATAGTGACTGTTTCTTGGGATCTCGACAATACGAAGCACTAAGTTGGTTATTAGTTTATTTTATATAATTACAAAGTTTATAGTGGGGGTCAGTCTATTTTTTTTTGAATCCCAACTTGAAACTATAAAAAAAACTAACGAGTCACACACTAAGCATAGCAATTATACCAAATGATCAATCGAATTTTTATTTAACCTTATAGAATTCTAATTGTTCATTTTTTTTTAACGGAAAACGAATGAAAGAGTTTGTCATTTTTTGTTTTATCACTGGGCAGAGTGGGAAGACAGGGTCGATTATTCCTCGTCTACAAATATCCAAATTTTTATACCTAATACTCCATAAATAGTTCGAATTGTATAGGAACAATGATCAATTTTAGCGCGAATTGTTTGTAGGGGAACTCTACCCTCTCTGATCCATTCGACACGTGCAATTTCTTTTCCGTCGATACGGCCTGCTATTTGCACTTGAATTCCTTTTGTATCCGTTTGTTCAGTTAATTCAATAGCTTTTTTCATTGCTTTTCGAAACGAAACTCTATTTTTTAATTGTAAAGCTATATATTCTGCAAGAATATTAGGTTGTCCATAAGGTTTTTCAACTCTTGTGATAGCAATGTTGAGTCTCCGGTTTACAGAATGAAACTCCTTTTGTACATTCATCTGTAATTCTTCGATTCCTCGTGTTTGCCCCTCTATTAATAAATTTGGGAATCCAATATAGATTATGACTTGGATCAAATCGATTTTTTTTTGAATTGTTATACGTGCAATTCCTTCGAAACCTG